TAGCGGTTAAGACATCTCTCTTTCAAGGAGGCATCGGGGATTCGACTTCCCCTGGGGGTAGGGTACTACGAGAGGAGGTTGATCGTGGATTATCCATAAAGTTAGAAAAAATTCTTCCTGGGTCGATGCCCGAGCGGTTAATGGGGACGGACTGTAAATTCGTTGGCAATATGTCTACGCTGGTTCAAATCCAGCTCGGCCCAAAAATTCGCTGTCTACATAACCTTTTTTTTGCATAAATGACAGAGAAGGGTAAGAAAAAAGTAAAATTTTTGGGATATTTCAACTTTACTTTTTTCTTTCTTTCTTGTGTCTAGTTACTTTTTTGTTTACATAAAAAATGACGATCTTGCCCGATATGGATCCTTTCAATATAAACTATAATGAATAGAGTGTAGAAAAAAAGCGACTTTTTTTTAATAGATTCTCAATCGATTTGATAATACTGCAAGGATTACCAGTAATCCGCCTTGCTCTCACTAAAGTGATACCCATATAACTTCTTTTCTTACTTTTTTTGTTACAAAACACGCATTTGAATCTCAAATTTAAATGATAAAAATGAAAGCATAAGAAGTAATATGTAAGCTACCCACTTGATTTCCAGGGGATTGTAGTTCAATTGGTCAGAGCACCGCCCTGTCAAGGCGGAAGTTGCGGGTTCGAGCCCCGTCAGTCCCGGCGAATTAAATAAAAAAAAGACATCAACTCCACTTTTTTCTGGGCAAGGGGAGCAAAACTTTTTAATTTCTCTTTTTTTTCATCAAGCAAAAGAAAATAAAGGGGTATTTCCATTATTTTAACTAGCACCAATTGATGGTAGAGAGACATATGTAAATTAAGATAATTCTTGAAAGCATTCAAGAAAGAGGTACTTTACGGGGGTTCCACTTTTTGTCAATTGATCTCCCGTTAACTCGTGTATTAAAATGGATTAAAATGGAATAGGATAGCGTATAATACGTTTGACAAGAGTACCTATATATACTTTTATTTATATATTTATATGAAGATGAATTAAAGGAATTGAAAAAAGTTCGAATCCAACCAAGGAAAGAGGATAAAAAAAAAAAGAGAAATTGAGTCTTCCCTAAGGAAGATGCTCTTTTATTTAAACGATTAGAGTCGATGTCGAAGAAAAAACTCGTAATAAAAGTGAAATTTTTTGGAATATTTTAGTTTTTTTACTGGGACTCGTCTTTATCACATTCCCCTTATTTGTTTTCCAAAAAGACGATCGACGCTTAAAAAATTTTTTTTAACTTCGTATTTGTTTTCTATATTTGATTTCTATCGGTTATTTAAGGTTCTTTAGAAACTCTTTTTCTAAACACTCGAAGTAGAAAAGGGTTTTTTTATGATACTTCATCCGATGATTGTATAAGGAAAGTAAAGTACTAGGTTGTAGAAAAGAAAGCGGGTAAAAAGAATCATAAAAAAAGATTTTTTATTGGATCAGGAATCTAATTATGTATTCGGTGTGGATAAAAGATCTTCCTATGTTATACTATTAAATTCTTGACGATAAGTCGATTTCATAGCTACGATATTGTTATTCATGATATTTATTTCATTCGATATCATCGAAATCTTGAGTGAGTTTACAGGCGAAAGATTTATAATCTCTATGGGATTAAATCCCGAGATATTTCAAAAAATAAATAAATAAACGATTTAATTATGGAAGTCAATATTCTTGCATTTATTGCTACTGCACTCTTCATTCTCATTCCGACTGCTTTTTTGCTTATAATTTACGTAAAAACGGTTAGTCAAAATAATTAATTTGACTACAATTTTACTATAAAAAAGTCTTTTCATTTCTTGTCTTAAATGAAAGGAATGCATTAGACTCAGTAGTAAGTAGTAGTATCCTAAGGGGCCCGCTAGTATGGGAGAAAGAGATCTCTTTCTCCCATACTAGCCATTGTGCTTATTGTACTTGGATAAAGATACAAGTTAAATCTCTTAATATAAAGTAGATCTCTTTTTTCTTTAAAAATGTCAATAAAAATTAAATATAATATGAAATGTATGTACATACTTTACTCAATTTCATTTGTTTGTTTGATCCATTTAATAGAGATAATCCTAATTCGATGGAAACTTCTTCTGATTTCGAAAAGGGGGTACCCCATGAATTGAATGGTTAACCGTGTAAACCCTGATATAAAAATAGAAATTGAGTAAAAAAAATCTTCAAAAAAATTGCCGAACGGTCTATAAAACAATTGATACAGGTTTATAGAGTTTGATTATTACCCCAATTAGGAGTACTTCTAGAGTCCACTTCTTCCCCACACTACGAGAGAGAGGGAAAATGTAAAAACTACCATTAAAGCAGCCCATGCGAGACTTACTATATCCATGTTAATTCTGTCCCCTATTTATATGAATATGAAGAAACTATTCCATTCTTGTTCAATAATAATAGTGAAATCACTGGTGCAGAGTCAAAAAAGGGGAGAGGTATTTGGTCACCATTGATTCACGACTCCAAAAAAGCCACTTATCTTAGAATGAGTTATATTCTTATTATAGAATTTCTAGTAGAATCGACAAGATGTAAACACAAGTAAACAGACACTTTTCGAAGTATCCAAGGAATCTGACTCACATGTATAAAGAATAAGACTTTTTCTTTCTTTTATCGTGTTTTTTAAGTAAAATGAAAGGCAATTATTCATCTAATCTAATATTCGATTTAATGGCTGAGCATTCCGAGACTTTCAAAAATCTGTATCCAAAGTATCTTAGGTCCTTTCCAAAAGTAGAAATTGAATTTCCCCTATAGCTATCCAATCTAATTGAAGACTCAGTACGTGGAACTCAATTAGTAGTGGAAAGTCAAGATTTACGGATTTCCCTCCACTACTTTAAGTTTTCCTTGAATCCGATAGGAAAAACTTTAGGTTCGAGAATAGAACCTCGAGAGCGAGGGGCTTAGAATCACGAGAAAGAAAGTCTCAAGAGTCTTTTGTTCTCAAGAGTCTTTTGTTATAGTAGGGGATTTCAAGCCTGTTGTTGAGGCGGCACCCAGATTTGAACTGGGGACAAAGGATTTGCAGTCCCCCGCCTTACCACTCGGCCATGCCGCCAAAACGATAGAAACTAGATGCAAATTTTCTATTTTTTTTTTTTTTCAACCCCAAAAAAATATATGGGACTTGAAGTTCCAAAATATAGGATTGAAATCCCATAGGAGAGGATTTACAGTCCCGCTATAGAATTGAATAAAAAAAAAATCGAATCCAGTAGAAATCCGAACCATTAACTATTGACTGTAAATTTAGGACCTTTTAGTATTTCTAAAAATATAAGCAAATCATTATAAATGTATTTTTAACTAATCTATATTGCGTTTTTTAAATAAAAAAATCTCAATTAAAAAGAAAAAAAAATCTTTTTACATTATAACATATAAGATGTTTATATGTTAATAAATCTAATTCGAACATATGTTACGTTGTGTTCTAGATTCACATTTACATTATAATATATATTATGTTTATATGTCAATAAACATAATTAGAACATACGTTCCGTTGTGTTATAGAGCTACAGCTCTATAATGGGGTCTTTTGTCTCTCTAGGGATGCTTTTGAGGAGTCATTCTCAATAAATTTTTGTATTTCAAATTGCATTTAATACTTTGAAGATAAGAGCAAATTTATTTTTTATAGAGCACAGCATGTGCTATCCCAAATATAACTGTACCCCAATAAAAAGAGACATATATATCTGTGCATTCTGTTTTTTTTTTTATAATAAAAAAAAGAAAAAGTTTTCTATTGATTATATGTTTATCTGCTCGAACAGATCCAATCATGAATACATTTTTTTATGGTATGCAATCGAATTGTAATATCATAGGTGAAAATGAAATGACTTTTTTTCGAGTCTTTACAAAACTCCATAAGTTCCAGTGGTATTTCTCAATTCTGTTACATTTTGATCTCTTTCTTATAAAAAAATGCCAGTTGAATCTAGTCTCCGTTCATACGTATTTCCTACATTCCATATATCTTGGAGTTGGATAAAATTTCATGTGATTCAGTAAACAGAATATAAATTCCATTTTTGCTAGATCGAATTCTATGGATATGATTTGGTGAAGAATGAGAGAATGGGATGGGATTTTTTCAATAAACGGAGAAATGGGAAATTCAAAAAAGATGCTCGGGGATGGAAAAGAGGGAACATCTACAATACCCGGATTTAATCAGATACAATTTGAAGGGTTTTATCGGTTTATTGATCAGGGTTTAATAGAAGAACTTTCTAAATTTCCAAAAATTGAAGATATAGATCACGAAATTGAATTTCAATTATTTGTGGAAACATATCAATTGTTCGAACCTCTGATAAAAGAACGCGCTGCTGTCTATGAATCACTTACATATTCTTCTGAATTATATGTATCCGCGGGATTAATTCGGAAAACCAGTAGGAATATGCAAGAACAAAGAGTTTTTATTGGAAACATTCCTTTAATGAATTCCCTTGGAACTTCTATAGTAAATGGAATATACAGAATTGTGATCAATCAAATCTTGCAAAGTCCTGGTATCTATTACCAGTCAGAATTGGATCATACCGGAATTTCGGTCTATACCGGCACCATAATATCAGATTGGGGAGGCAGGTTAGAATTAGAGATTGATAAAAAAGCAAGAATATGGGCTCGTGTGAGTAGGAAACAGAAAATATCTATTCTAGTTCTATCATCAGCTATGGGTTCGAATCTAAGAGAAATTCTAGAGAATGTTTGCTACCCTGAAATTTTCTTATCTTTCTTGACCGATAAAGAGAAAAAAAAAATTTGGTCAAAAGAAAATGCTATTTTGGAGTTTTATCAACAATTTTCTTGTGTAGGTGGGGATCCAATATTTTCTGAATCCTTATGTAAGGACTTACACAAAAAATTCTTTCGTCAAAGGTGTGAATTAGGAAGGATTGGTCGCCGAAATATGAACTGGAGACTTAATCTTAATATACCTCACAACAATATATTTTTGTTACCACGAGATATATTAGCAGCTGCCGATCATTTGATTGGAATGAAATTTGGCATGGGTACACTTGATGATATGAATCATTTGAAAAATAAACGTATTCGCTCTGTAGCGGATCTTTTACAAGACCAGCTAGGGTTGGCTCTGGCTCGTTTAGAAAATGTAGTTACGGGAACTATAGGCAGAGCAATTAGGCATAAATGGAGACCTACTCCTAAGACTTTGGTAACTTCAACTCCGTTAACAACTACTTATGAATCCTTTTTTGGATTACACCCGTTATCTCAAGTTTTGGATCAAACTAATCCATTGACACAAATCGTTCATGGGAGAAAGTGGAGCTATTTGGGACCTGGCGGATTAACAGGGCGAACTGCTAATTTTCGGATACGAGATATCCATCCGAGTCACTATGGGCGTATTTGCCCCATTGACACGTCTGAAGGAATCAATGTTGGACTTATTGGATCTTTATCAATTCATGCCAGGATTGGTGATTGGGGGTCGTTAGAAAGTCCATTTTATAAACTCTTCGAGAAATCAAAAAAAGCACAGATACGGATGCTTTTTTTATCACCAAGTCAAGATGAATATTATATGATAGCGGCAGGAAATTCTTTGGCTCTTAATCGGGGTATTCAAGAAGAACAGGCTGTGCCAGCTCGATATCGCCAAGAATTTTTGACTCTCGCATGGGAAGAGGTTCATCTTCGAAGCATTTTTCCTTTCCAATATTTTTCCATTGGAGCTTCCCTAATTCCTTTTATCGAACATAATGATGCGAATCGAGCTTTAATGAGTTCTAATATGCAACGTCAAGCAGTTCCACTCTCTCGGTCCGAAAAGTGCATTGTTGGAACTGGATTGGAACGCCAAGTGGCTTTAGATTCTGGGGTTCCCGCTATAGCCGAACACGAGGGAAAAATCCTTTATACTGACACTGAGAAGATAATTTTATCGGGCAATGGGGGTACTCTAAGCATTCCATTAATTATGTATCAACGCTCAAACAAAAATACTTGTATGCATCAAAAACCTCAGGTTCGGCGGGGTAAATGCATTAAAAAGGGACAAATTTTAGCGGATGGTGCTGCTACAGTTGGTGGGGAACTCGCTTTAGGGAAAAATATATTAGTGGCTTATATGCCATGGGAAGGCTACAATTTTGAAGATGCGGTACTCATTAGTGAGTGTCTAGTATATGGTGATATTTATACTTCTTTCCATATACGGAAATATGAAATTCAGACGCATGTGACAACCCAAGGTCCTGAAAGGATCACTAAAGAAATACCGCATCTAGAAGGCCGTTTACTCCGAAATTTAGACAAAAATGGAATTGTGAGGCTAGGATCGTGGGTTGAAACGGGTGATATTTTAGTAGGTAAATTAACGCCTCAGGTGTCGAAAGAATCCTCGTATGCTCCGGAAGATAGATTATTATGGGCCATATTTGGCACTCAGGTATCGACTTCAAAAGAAACTTGTTTCAAATTGCCTATAGGTGGTCGAGGTCGAGTTATTGATGTGAGATGGGTTCAGAAAAAGGGGGGTTCAAGTGATAACCCAGAAATAATTCGTGTATATATTTCACAGAAACGTGAAATCAAAGTAGGTGATAAAGTAGCAGGAAGACATGGAAATAAAGGTATCATTTCAAAAATTTTGCCTAGACAGGATATGCCGTTTTTGCAAGACGGGAGATCCGTGGATATGGTCTTCAACCCATTAGGAGTACCCTCACGCATGAATGTAGGACAGATATTGGAATGCTCGCTTGGATTAGCGGGAAGTCTGCTAGATAGACATTATCGAATAGCCCCTTTTGATGAGAGATATGAACAAGAGGCTTCGAGAAAACTTGTGTTTTCTGAACTATACGAAGCCAGTAAGCAAACAGCGAATCCATGGGTATTTGAACCTGAGTATCCAGGAAAAAGCCGAATTTTTGATGGAAGAACCGGAGATCCTTTTGAACAGCCTGTGATAATAGGCAAGCCCTATATCTTGAAATTAATTCATCAGGTTGATGATAAAATACACGGACGTTCTAGTGGACCTTATGCGCTTGTTACACAACAACCCCTTCGAGGCCGTTCCAAGAAAGGGGGACAACGGGTAGGCGAAATGGAGGTTTGGGCTCTAGAGGGGTTTGGTGTTGCTCATATTTTACAAGAGATGCTTACTTATAAATCTGATCATATGAGAGCTCGCCAAGAAGTACTTGGTACCACTATCATTGGAGGAACTATACTGAAAACAGAAGATGCTCCAGAATCGTTTCGATTACTTGTTCGAGAACTACGATCTTTGGCTTTGGAACTGAATCATTTCCTTGTATCTGAGAAGAATTTCCAGATTAATAGGAAGGAAGTTTAATCGGAATGAATCAAAAAATTTCTTATATGATCGATCGGTATAAACATCAACAACTCCGAATTGGATTAGTTTCTCCTCAGCAAATAAGTGCTTGGGCCACTAAAAT